AAAAAAGCCGTTTTTGTGATTGGTACATGCTTTTTTAAACCGCCCATAAGAACCATATTCTGGCTTTTATCTGGAGAATAGCCAACAATGGATTCCATTGAATGAATAATGGATCCGGAGCCTAAAAACAACAATGCTTTTGAATAAGCATGAGTAATCAAATGAAATAAAGCAGCTCGATAAGAACCCATACCTAGAGCTAGCATCATATAACCCAGTTGAGACATTGTAGAATAAGCTAAACTTCTTTTAATATCTTTTTGAGCAAGGGCTAAAGTAGCTCCTAATAGTACTGTTATTATACCTATCAAAGATATCAAATTCATTATGTAAGGTGTGATTACAAAAAGAGGAAGAAGCCGAGCTACAAGAAAAATGCCCGCTGCTACCATAGTAGCGGCATGGATAAGAGCGGAAATAGGAGTGGGCCCTTCCATGGCATCAGGTAACCATACATGAAGGGGGAATTGCGCGGATTTAGCAACTGCACCAGCAAATAAGAGAAAGGAACACAAAGTAACAAATAAAAAATGAACTTGATTATTATTATCAATTAAGTTATTCACTATTTCGAACAAATCCCTAAATTCAAAACTACCCGTTATCCAATAAAGACCTAAAATTCCTAATAATAAACCAAAATCCCCTACACGATTAGTTACAAAAGCTTTTTGACAAGCAGTTGCTGCAATAGGTCGCGTGAACCAAAAACCTATTAATAGGTAAGAACACATTCCAACTAATTCCCAAAAAATATAAATTTGTATCAAATTAGAACTAGTAACTAATCCTAACATTGAGGTATTGAAAAAACTCAGATAAGCAAAAAATCTTAAATATCCTTGATCATGAGACATATAATTATCACTATAAAAAAGAACCAAAATTCCAACAGTAGTAATTAATATTAACATAATAGAAGCAAGTGGATCGATTAAGTGACCGAACTCTAAAGAAAAATCATTATTAATGGTCCAAGACCATACATATTGATAGATAAAACTTCTATTTATTTGTTGAATAGAGAGATAGACGGAAAGAAGCAGCACCATGCTTAACAGTAAAATACTAGGAAACACCCACACAAAATAAAGAATAACTAAAAAAAAATTACATATATTACAGATAAAGAATAACTAAAAAAAACTATTATCTTAATCCAACAAGAGGAGAGGAGGTTCGTAATGGTTTTCAAATCGTTTCTACTGGTTAATCTCGTATCCGTATCCATGAAGATAACCAATTCCGTCGTTATGGTCGGACTCTATTATGGATTTATTAGCGCATTTTCCATGGGGTCCTCTTATCTCTTCCTTCTCCGACCGCGGTTTTTGGAAAAAGACCCAGACGCAATCGAAAAGAAGGTATCAGAAACTGCAGGTTTTTTTACAGGACAACTTTTGGTATTCATATCAATCCTTTATGTGCCTCTGCATCTAGCGTTAGGCAGACCTCATACAATATTTTTACTAGCTGCACCGTATTTTTTCTGTCATTTCTTATCCAACAATAGCGACCAAGACGCGGACCTTTTTGCTTTGGAATTTACTAATGCAATGCGGAATCTTAGGATTCTATGGTTATTCCTGAATAATTTGCTTTTTCAATTATTCAGCCTTAGCCTTTTGGCAAGGCCAATGTTAACCAGATTAAGCCACATTTATATTTTTCGATGCAACAATAACAATAAGATGTTATTTGTCCTAAGTAGCTTTGTTGGTTGGTTAATTGGTCATATTTTAATCCTGAAATGGTTTGGATTGGTATTTGTTTGGATACTTAGGTTTATTAGATCGAAGAGAATGAAGTACATTACATCTAATGTAATTATTCCATCGACTAAGTACATTAGAGAAAAATGGAGAAATTCTTTTGTTCCTGGTTTAATTCGTGAGATTTTAAGCAGGAAAGAGGTTGAATCGGTATTAGTCAGGATAAAGAATTCTAAGGAATTAGACGATGCACTGTGGTGGATAAGGAGTTCTTTGCTAGTAAACGACATAAAATTTATGCTTCGATTTTATGTTAAGTTGCTACTTCGTGGATTTGAGAATAGGTTCATGAGATTAAAATTCATAGATGATATGGAGCAACTCTTTACTATTGTCTTATTTGCTACCTTTCTTTTCTATTTAGATCGAACACCCCTTACATTTCCAGACCCGGGCGACAAAATAATAGAAATTCGAAAAAAAGTATCGCGGGCAATCGAAGCTGAGCAACTAGAAGTTTTGGAAAAGGAGATGGAAGCTTTGGAAGAGGAGATGCAAGCGAAAGAAGAGGAATCCCCCGAAGAACCTAGTTCTCCTTCCCTTCTTTCGGAAGAAAGGGGGGATCCGAAGGAAATCGAGAAACCGGACGAGAATTGGGAGTTCGCAATCTTGAAAGACAAAAAAAATTTATTCCCGCTTGGAAAACCTACTATCACTTATTTTTTTGACCCGCAAAAATCACTCCGCCCATTACGATATATAAAAACGAGTGCTGGCGTTGAAGAGGCTGTAAAAAATGAAACGTCACAATATTTTTTTTATACATGTCAAAGCGATGGAAAAGAAAGAATATGTTTTACATATCCACCCAGTTTGGCAGCTTTCTGGGAAATGCTACAAAAAAGATTTCATCTGCGTTCCCACGAATCTATGATCAATGGTGGGCTCTTGGATGGTATGATCCTGGGAGTTATACCCAGTGGACTTATAGGAATGAACAAAAAACGAACAGCCTGAGTACAGAATTTAGAAATCGAATTAAAGCTTTAGATAAAAAAAGAAGTCTGCTAAATGTCCTCGCAAGAAAGAAAAGCTCTAGCCTGCAAAATGTCCTCGAAAAAAGGAAAAGATTGTGTAATTATAAAACTAAAACCGAATACTTGCCTGAAATATCTGATCCTTTTTTGACCGGAGCGTATCGTGCAAAGAGCAAAAAGTTTTTTTCATCCTCAATCCTAAATAATAATAAAACTTTAATACAAAATGACATAGAGACAAGTTCGCGGAAAAAAAAAAATGAAATGTCTCTAAGAATGATAAGAAGCTCGATAAATAAGCTTCACGTACTTTTGATTCCCGAGAAAGATTATGACAAATTGAAAAAGAAAATAGATATAGTTAATACACCTGTAGTACCAATAAAAAAGAACAAATTTTCATTGTTCAAAAGCAAAGAAGTCAAAATGGATGTCCAAGGTGCAAGGAAATTTTGTAAATTGCTTTTGAATCCTATTCTACCCGATCCCCAAAGAATTAGAAAAAAAGCTATTGGAACGAAGAGAAATCGCTAAAAAAGTTCCTCGATGGAAATACAAATTAATCGACGAGTTGGAACAAGTGGAGGGGACAGCCGAGGGAGAGAAGATGTTCACGGATCATGATCTTCGAATACTACCATTCAAACGTGTAGCGGTGTTTACTGAGAAGGATGCGCAAAATCCGAATCAGCCACTTGTGGATGACTTTGGTAATTTTATGCGGAAGCGAAAAACATATGCGGTACGTTTTTTAGGCCAGATGTCCGATTTTCGTCGAGGCCTAATCAAGGGATCCCCGCGTCAGGACAGACGTAAAGCATACGTTTGTCGCATATTACAAGTAAATCCACGCTCCCCTCTTTTCAATTTCTCCCCCCGCTCTATTTTTTATTTTTTTTTTAAGATCGCCATGCAGGTGAAAGTCTTTGTTGAAACCCGGATACTTAATAAGGGAAAAATTAAAAAACACTGGTTGACGGTGATTTTGAATAAAAGTAAGGAACTGCGGCAAATGTCGAGGTTGGGACCCAAAGGCGAGAGAGATAAATCCGCTGAAGACCTGGAGGATGATATACGAATTGAGAATGTAATGGAAATGTGGGAGAACATTGACTATGGTCAAGCCGTAAGAGCTTTAATATTATTACTGCAGATTTTTCTTAGAAAAAAGGTTGTATTCCCTGCATTGATAATAGGGAAAAATATAGTCCGTATGTTATTATTGCAAGATACCGAGTGGAAAATAGACTTCGCGCGTTTGCAGAGAGAAAGGTATTCTATATGCACCTATAATGGTATGCGAGTATCAGAAATACTGGCCTACAACCGATTGCCACAAAACTGGACGGAAGAAGGTCTTCAGATACAGGTCACCAACCCTTTTTCCCTTAAACCTTGGCACACATTTAAGACGCGATCCATTCAAAAAGATCCGAAGAAAGAAAAAGGTCCGAAGAAATTCGACGGGGACCGGGGGGTTCGTTTTTTAACAAGTTTTGGGATCTTAACCGACCGTCCTTTCGGTGATCTAATAAGCCCGGATTGGGGAATATTTTTTAAGCCCATTGTAAAAGAACTCACAAGGAAAATTCTCCAATTTGAAAAGAAACATTCGCTAATTCTAAGCAAACGTTTTCTAAACGTCTTAAAAACAACAAAAAACTGGGTTATCAAAAGCTTTCTATTTCTAAAAAGAGAGCTTTCAAAAAGACATATAATTGCATTATCTGTAGTAAGAGAAAGCTCTGAGTCCACTCTTTCTCAAAAAGACATAGAGAACCTTAAAAACGAACAAGATTTTAGAATGAATAGTAATCCGAAGATTAGCGAATCGTTGTTGCAAGGTCCAGTTAGAGCTTTGAAAGATGATTCATTGCCCGAAAAAAAAGTGGCGGATCCCGAAAAAGAACTGTCGGGTCTGGATAATGAACTAAGAGAAGTCTGGGATCACATAGATAAAGTTACAAAAGAAAGAAAGCAAATAGTTTTCACTCCTGAACCCGATTCTCCTAATAAACTCGTACAAGCAAAAAAAAAGATTTTAAAGAAATTACAAAGAATAAAGACTCGCCGACACAAATTTTATTTTCTAAGAATCCGAAAATCCTATTATATTCTACTATTTTTCATTAAAAGGATATCCCGTAATATTAAAAGGATATACCTCAATCTCCTTGAAGGTGCCATTTCTATTCGCAAGATCCATCCACTAATTTTTTTTGAATTTTCAAAAAAAATTAGTGAAAAATCCATTGGCAAAACTGAAACAAATAAAGAAAAAGTGTATAAAACAAAGAAAAAAAAAAATCCCTCTTTTATTTGGAAAAAAAAAAAAAAAAATCCCTTTCTTTCGATTTTTAAAGAGTCGCTTTATGATAAAGATAGTAGGATTTCTAAGAATGATATTAAGCTTAGGAATATTTGGGCTAGCAAGAAGACTAAGAAGTCAAAAGGTCATTCGGACTTATCTTCTGTGTCCCAAGCCTATGTATTTTACAAATTATACCAAACCCAACTTATTAACTTAGATAAGTTAAGATATGTTCTTCAATATCACGGAACATCCCGTTTTCTTAAGAAAGAACTAAAGGATTATTTTGAAGCACAAGAGCTCTTTCATTCTAAATTAAAACATCAAAAATTAAAACATAAAAATATTTTGAATTCTGGAAAAAATCAATGGAAAAGCTGGTTAAAGGCTCAGTATCAATATAGCGTATCTCCAATTATATGGAATAGCTTAAGCCCCCAAAAATGGCGAACTAAAGTCAATCAACAACGTATGGACGAAAATACAGACTTAAATAAAAGGTATTCTAATGAAAAAAGAAAACAATTCTTTAAAGCAAATAAAAAAAAAGCAAATAAAAAAAATGTATTTGTATTCGGGACTTACCTAGATCAAAAAGCCAGGGATATTAAGAACTCTCTAAAATCCTATAGCTATGACCTTTTTTCATATCAATCTATTAATTCCGAAGATAAGTCTGTATTACCGCTATGTATAAATAAAAAACAAAAAATTTCTTACAATTACAATAGACGGAAAGCTAATTTATTTAATAGTCCAGAAGGTATTGCTCTTAGCAATAATTTTTTATTACAAAATGATCTTCTGGATCTGTATACGTTTCCAGACCGCAAATATGTTCATTGGAGACTTTTCCCTGGCGGTTTAATTGGTGGAAACGAGAAAGAGAGGGGTCTTAAGGGCTGGACCGCGTCAAATAGTGGTGATGCCATTAAGGACTGGACCGCGGAAAATGGTAATACAAGTATTAAGCCTGGGGTTCTTGTGAATTGGGAAAATTATAACGTAACTAAAAACGAAAACCCACGTTTTTTTGATTGGCGTGCAATGAATACAAAAATACCAAATAATTGCATCTCGGATCTGAAAGGTTGGTTCTTCCCGGACTTGATGAAACTGGATCTTAGATATCAAGTAGGACCGTGGAGCCTACCAACAAATTTACTTTTTGAAAATGAATATCCTAATAGGATTCAAGATATAACAATGGAAAATTTTTTTCGACGGACACAAAAAGAAAATGACAATGCTATTCAAAATCTTATAGACATTTTTGTTGAAAATCAAAAAATCAATAAAAATAAAAACCTAGAGAATCCAAACAAGCAAATGAAAAAAAGAAAAAAAAAACAAAGGACCAGGGACTCTGAAACCCTATACACCATACACTCTATACACTTTACGGAAACGACCTTTCACGCACTACATAAGAAGCGGGGATTTCCGTAGTGTTCAAGTGAGATCGCCGGAGGATGAGGATGAGGATGATGACTATGATCGATTCGACAGACTAAAAGTGAATGCCTACGAATTGAATAAACTCAAGATAATCAAAGAGGCGAAAAGGAAAAAAAAAAGTTTGCTAACCTCTATCAAAAGGGGAAGACTGAAAATGGAGTTTTCGAATACCGTCAAAACTCTTCAGGAAGTTGTGTTTAACTCCAGACTATTCGGTGTCGAACCGCTTCGTCTATCTAGACAAAATAAGGACGGACAATTTTTGATCTATCAACTGATAAAGATTTCCTTGGTTGAGCAGATTGATCCCTACGATCATAATGAGAGTTTCGAACTTACTGAAAAATACAGAGCCCGAAGAAAGTTTTTTGTGCCTAAGACCAATGCGGAAACTATACACAAAAGTGATTCTGATTTGTTTGTTCCTGAAACTATTTTATCCACCAAACGACGTAGAGAATTGCGAATTCTAATTTCTTTCTATTCGAGAAACGGAAATCTTATCCATAAAAATCCAGTATTTTGCAAATACGTAAAAAACTGTGGTGAAGTTGTGGATAACAGTGAAAAAAAGAAAAAGAAACTAATAAAATCATTTCTTTGGCCTAATTATCGATTAGAAGATTTAGCTTGTATGAATCGATATTGGTTTAATGCCCATAATGGCAGCCGTTTAAGTATGCTAAGGATACATATGTATCCGCGATTGAAAATTCGTTAATGATACCTTTTTTATATCCATTCTATACCCTATTTGATATCTGAAATAAAGAGATGCATTGGATTTCCATTCCGATACCGGCGGAATGGAAATCCAATGCACAGACCAATATTGATTAGATCTAGAAATAAATGAAGCGAATCTTTTTTTTTTTCTTTTTTATTTTTTTATTTTCTTTGTTTTGAGTGTAAAAATATACCATGCTTTCAGATTCCTATTTCAACCAACTCGTAAATTGGATTGATGAACTTTATTTGATAAAATGATTTCATAAAATTAGTTGAGCAAATTCGGAGTTCCTAAACAAATTAGATTATTATATATACAAAAAAAATGACTAGCATTATTCTTACTGATTGGTAAAATTCATTTAGTTCAAAAAGAAAAAAGGACGATAGAAGATTTTTTATGGTAAAAAATGCATTCATTTCCGTTATTTCACAAAAAGAAAACACGGGGTCTGTTGAATTTCAAGTAGTTAGCTTCACCAATAAGATACGAAGACTTACTTCCCATTTGGAATTCCACAGAAAAGACTTTTTATCCCAGAGGGGTCTACGTAAAATCCTGGGAAAACGACAACGCCTGCTGTCTTATTTGTCAAAGAAAAACAAAGTCCGTTATAAAGAATTAATTAGTCAGCTAGATATCCGAGAATGAAAACCTCGTTAATTTGAACAAGAACTTGAATTATTTAATTTCTTAGATCTTGAATTTTGATGAACTTTTTTTTTTTTCGTTTTGAGCAATTCATGAAAGAAAGAATCGAGGAATAACCTATGAATGTAACAACGACAAGAAAAGACCTCATGATAGTCAATATGGGACCTCACCACCCATCAATGCATGGTGTTCTTCGGCTCATCCTTACTCTAGACGGTGAAGATGTTATTAATTGTGAGCCGATATTGGGTTATTTACACCGAGGGATGGAAAAAATTGCGGAAAACCGAACTGTTATACAATATCTGCCTTATGTAACACGTTGGGATTATTTAGCGACTATGTTCACCGAAGCAATAACCATAAATGGACCCGAACAGTTGGGGAATATTCAAGTACCTAAAAGAGCAAGTTATATCAGAATAATTATGTTAGAGTTGAGTCGTATAGCTTCTCATCTCTTATGGCTTGGCCCTTTTATGGCGGATATTGGTGCACAGACTCCCTTTTTCTACATTTTCAGAGAAAGAGAATTAGTATATGATCTATTTGAAGCTGCTACCGGTATGAGAATGATGCATAATTATTTTCGTATCGGAGGAGTGGCGGCCGATCTACCGTATGGATGGATAGATAAATGTTTGGATTTCTGTGATTATTTTTTAACAGCAGTTTCGGAATATCAAAAACTTATTACGCGGAATCCTATTTTTTTAGAACGAGTTGAGGGGGTGGGCATTATTGGCGGGGAAGAAGCAATAAATTGGGGTTTATCAGGACCAATGCTACGAGCTTCCGGAATCGAATGGGATCTTCGTAAAGTTGATCGTTATGAATGTTACGGCGAATTGGATTGGGAAATCCAGTGGCAAAAAGAAGGGGATTCATTAGCTCGTTATTTAGTCCGAATCAGTGAAATGACGGAATCTATCAAAATTATTCAGCAGGCTCTGGAAGGAATTCCGGGGGGGCCTTATGAAAATTTGGAAATACGATGCTTTGATAGAGAAAAGGATCCAGAATGGGACGGTTTTGAATATCGATTCATTAGTAAAAAACCTTCTCCCACTTTTGAATTGCCGAAGCAAGAACTTTATGTCCGCGTTGAAGCTCCAAAAGGAGAATTGGGAATTTTTTTAATAGGAGATCAAAGTGGTTTTCCTTGGAGATGGAAAATCCGCCCGCCGGGTTTTATCAATTTGCAAATTCTTCCTCAGTTAGTTAAAAGAATGAAATTGGCTGATATTATGACGATACTAGGTAGCATAGATATCATTATGGGAGAAGTAGATCGTTGAAATGATAATTGATACAACCGAAGTACAAGATATTAATTCTTTTTCCAGATTGCAATCCTTGAAAGAGGTCTATGGAATCGTATGGATGCTTGTACCTATTTTGAGTCTTGTATTAGGAATTACTCTAGGTGTACTGGTAATAGTGTGGTTAGAAAGGGAAATATCCGCCGGAATACAACAACGTATTGGGCCTGAATACGCAGGGCCTATGGGAATTCTTCAAGCTTTAGCTGATGGAACAAAACTGGTTTTCAAAGAGAATCTTCTCCCGTCTCGAGGAGATACTCGTTTATTCAGCATAGGACCATCCATAGCAGTTATATCCATTTTACTAAGTTATTCAGTAATTCCTTTTAGCTATCGCCTTGTCTTATCTGATCTCAATATCGGTGTTTTTTTGTGGATTGGCGTTTCCAGTATTGCTCCCATCGGACTTCTTATGTCAGGATATGGATCAAATAATAAATATTCTTTTTTAGGTGGTCTACGAGCCGCTGCTCAATCAATTAGTTATGAAATACCATTAACTCTTTGTGTGTTATCAATATCTCTACGTGTGATTCGTTTAACCATAAACCTTTCTTAATTTCTTTCTTGTTAGTAAAGAAATGGAATAGATATCCTCATTGTTTTATTCATTAGTGATGTTGATGGACTAAATCAGATAGTTATATGAGTGAAAGAAAACAGCTTCCAATTTTGCAGTAAAAAGAGTGAGTCTCATTTCCTACGTACAAGAATTAAAAGAAAGTAAATAGCAGCAAAACTTTTACCCCAAGATTGGTTGATTAGTCATCCTAGCTTGAAGCGGGCTCAAAATATCAACCGTATAGAGTTTTGATTCTCGTTTGGTTCTATGTAGTACCCGAACGGATGATTGATAAAAAATAAGTGGATGGTTAGGAACACAAAAATACATAAAGGATTAGTGATGGAGCTATATTATGTAAATTATCCAACAGGATCTTTTTTCATAACATAAAAAGAATACTAATTGGGGCTTGAAGTTTGGTAGAAATGATCAAGCAGTACTCCTCGCGATTCCGATCCAGAGTATGCTCCTATCCACAGATTACAAAATGACTATCAGGAACGAAATAATCCTTTTTTGAAATCCCCATTTTCAGAAAGAAGAATAGGAAGAAAAACAAAAAGATCTTTTTATTCTTTTATATATTCATATTCATAGCGATATCCTGTCATGATTCATGAACTAATGGAATGCTTCATTTTTTTCGTAATGAAAAGGCTGGGTTGAAATATCTCTTGATATTACTACAAGGAGTATTTTATTGAAGGATTAGGTTATTACTCAACAAAGAAAAATTTAAATTATTAAAGGACAAGATCAATTCAGAAGTGCTTTTTGAATTACTTAATTATTATTATAGCCTAGCAGATAGAATTCCATTGGTTTAATTCGGGACCTTACCCCCGTTTTTGACTCTATCTATATATATATAGATATATATTGATACTCCAACCGTATCAAGATAAAGAATATCAAAGAGGTCCTTAGATTTATTGGCGGCCCCCGAGGAGCCGTATGAGGTGAAAATCTCACGTACGGTTCTGGAATAGCGATGCGAACAGTGATGTTATCACCGACTATAATTATCTAACAGTTCAAGTACAGTTGATATAGTTGAAGCCCAATCAAAATATGGTTTGTGGGGGTGGAATTTGTGGCGTCAACCTATAGGGTTTCTTGTTTTTCTAATTTCTTCGCTAGCAGAATGTGAAAGATTACCCTTTGATTTACCAGAAGCAGAAGAAGAATTAGTAGCAGGTTATCAAACCGAATATTCAGGTATAAAATTTGGTTTATTTTACGTTGCTTCCTATCTAAATCTATTAGTTTCTTCGTTATTTGTAACAGTTCTTTACTTGGGCGGTTGGAATATCTCTATCCCGTACATATTCGTTCCTGGGCTCTTTGAAATAACTAAAGTGGGTAGCGTTTTTGGAACGACAATTGGTATTTTTATTACATTAGCAAAAACTTATTTGTTTTTGTTCATTTCTATCACAACAAGATGGACTTTACCTAGGCTAAGAATGGACCAATTATTAAATCTTGGATGGAAATTTCTTTTACCCATTTCTCTGGGTAATCTATTATTAACAACTTCTTCCCAACTTCTTTCATTGTAAAGGAAAAAGGAATGGGCTATTCTATATTTATGGTGTCTCTCAAACAAGAGAAAGAAACAAAGATAAAATTATTCATAGATCTTTACGATATGTTCCCTATGGTAACTGGGTTCATGAATTATGGTCAACAAACAGTACGAGCTGCAAGGTACATTGGTCAGGGGTTCATGATTACCTTATCCCACGCAAATCGTTTACCCGTAACTATTCAATATCCTTATGAAAAATTAATTACATCGGAACGTTTCCGCGGTCGAATCCATTTTGAATTTGATAAATGCATTGCTTGTGAAGTATGTGTTCGTGTATGTCCTATAGACCTGCCCGTTGTTGATTGGAAATTGGAAACCGGTATTCGAAAGAAACGATTGCTTAATTACAGTATTGATTTCGGAGTTTGTATATTTTGTGGTAACTGCGTTGAGTATTGTCCAACAAACTGTTTATCAATGACGGAAGAATATGAACTTTCTACTTATGATCGTCACGAATTGAATTATAATCAAATCGCTTTGGGTCGTTTACCAATGTCAGTAATCGACGATTATACAATTCGGACAATTTTGAATTCATCGCAAATAAAATAAAAAACGTCAAAACGTTTTGATTCAAGAAGAATTTCTAATTATCAAGATTCAATTTGATCTAATCTAAAGGAATGAGTTCTTTATTTTCTTTTTTTTTTTTTTTCTTGGTCAATAAATATAAATTCGGACCAACTATCGATTGGTTAGTGCTAAGCGCCACTGCATTTTTCTTTTGGATTGAAAATCATATATCCATAATTAGTTCGAAATAGAAGAATTTCGAACGAAACTTAAACTAACTAGGCTTTCTTTCGAGTGAAGGGGGGGTCCACTAGTTGTGTGTACCTCCACCAATTTAAACTCATTCGATTCGAATTCAATTAGGAGCATATCATAAGAAATTTCCCGGTCGAGTCAATAAAATCATGAAACACATTTCGATTTATTTATCTTTTAAATAGAATGGATTTGCCTGGACTAATACATGATTTTCTTTTAGTTTTTCTGGGATCGGGTCTTATAGTAGGAGGTCTGGGGGTGGTCTTACTTCCCAATCCCATTTTTTCCGCCTTTTCGTTGGGATTGGTTCTTGTTTGCATATCCTTATTTTTTAGTTTATCAAACTCCTATTTTGTAGCGGCTGCGCAGCTACTTATTTACGTGGGAGCTATAAATGTTTTAATCCTATTTGCTGTGATGTTCATGAATGGTTCAGAATATTCCAAAGATTCAAATCTTTGGACTGTTGGTGATGGGATTACGGCATTGGTTTGTACAAGTATTTTTTTTTCACTAATTACTACTATTCTAGATACGTCTTGGTACGGGATTATTTGGACGACAAAATCAAATCAGATTATAGAGCAAGATTTGATAGGTAATAGTCAACAAATTGGAATTCATTTATCAACTGATTTTTTTCTTCCATTTGAGCTCGTTTCAATAATACTTTTAGTTGCTTTGATAGGTGCAATTGCCGTTGCTCGTCAATGATCAATCCAATCTTTATAACTGTTAACAGCAAGAAAAATGGAACTTTGTGTTGGGTTATTAAATCCATTTCTTTTCAATTCTATTTGAATTGCAGAAGAAAATACTATTCCTTTCTTTTGTACTTATTAGTACTTCTTCTAGGAAACCGAATTTGTGGAATTGTTGTTCATATTAAAATGAATTCAAATTAATAAGGAGCTGGTCAATGATACTCGAACATGTACTTGTTTTGAGTGCCTATTTATTTTCTATCGGTATTTATGGATTGATCACGAGTCGAAATATGGTTAGGGCTCTTATGTGCCTTGAACTTATACTGAATTCAGTTAATCTAAATTTCGTAACATTTTCGGATTTTTTTGATAGTCGCCAATTAAAAGGAGATATTTTTTCCATTTTTATTATAGCTATTGCAGCCGCCGAAGCAGCTATTGGGTTGGCTATTGTTTCGTCAATTTATCGTAACAGAAAATCAATTCGTATCAATCAATCCAATTTATTGAATAAATAAGTAGTATATATATTATATATCTATATCTACATTATAAAAATGAGACTCTTCAGCAATTGAAATTCAACTAGCATGAATATAAATTTGCGTATATGATACATGGATATCAAAAAGGGCACGAAATTAAAGTATCTTGGCTCAATCTCTTGAGTCGCTCCGGAATTCGATTGATGTGAAAAATTCTGGTAAAATCATTGATTCATCTGGTGTCTAAATATAGGATTCATTTATAAGTTACTAGATCGAAAGTTTATGACATTCCAAAATTGATAGATCCAATGTCGCATTCAGTAAAGATTTATGATACCTGTATAGGATGTACTCAATGTGTGCGTGCCTGCCCGACGGACGTATTAGAAATGATCCCTTGGGATGGGTGTAAAGCCAAGCAAATTGCTTCTGCTCCAAGAACAGAGGACTGTGTTGGTTGTAAGAGATGTGAATCCGCCTGTCCAACGGATTTTTTGAGCGTTCGAGTTTATTTATGGCATGAAACAACTCGAAGTATGGGTCTAGCTTATTAATACGTTCCAGAAAAAACCACTTCAATACATTTTGAATACAGTTTCTTTATTTTACCGACAAAACCCCGTACTCAAAAAGAAAAAAAATATTATTTGTATTTTTGAGCGCGGGGTTTTTTGGTCCAAGTTTATCTTGCCTTTACCACGAATTATTTTCCTTGGTTAACAATAATTGTAGTTTTTCCCCTATTGACGGGTTCTTTAATTTTCTTGCTACCTCATAGAGGTAATAAGGTCATGAAATGGTATACTTTATGTATATGTATTTTAGAGCTTCTTTTAACAACCTATACATTCTGTTATCATTTCCAACTGGACGATCCATTAACCCAACTAACAGAGAATTATAAATGGATCCAGTTTTTTGATTTTTATTGGAGATTAGGAATAGATGGGCTTTCTATAGGACCTATTTTATTGACGGGATTTATTACCACTTTAGCTACTTTAGCGGCCTGGCCAGTTACTCGAGATGCTCGATTGTTCCATTTTTTGATGTTAGCAATGTACAGCGGTCAAATAGGATCATTTTCCTCTAGAGACCTTTTACTTTTTTTCCTAATGTGGGAGTTCGAATTAATTCCCGTTTATCTACTTCTATCGATGTGGGGGGGAAAGAAACGTCTCTATTCAGCTACAAAGTTCATTTTGTACACTGCGGGGGGGTCCATTTTTCTATTAATAGGAGTTCTGGGTATTGGTTTATATGGTTCCAATGAACCAACACTGAATTTTGAAACATTAGCTAATCAGTCGTATCCTGTGGCACTCGAAGTAATATTCTATGTGGGATTTCTTATTGCTTTTGCTGTCAAATTGCCGATTATACCCTTACATACGTGGTTACCAGATACACACGGGGAAGCACATTATAGTACGTGTATGCTTCTAGCTGGAATCTTATTAAAAATGGGAGCTTATGGGTTAGTTCGAATCAATATGGAATTATTACCTCATGCTCATTGCCTATTTTCTCCCGGGTTGATTATAGTAGGGGCAATACAAATAATCTATGCAGCTTCAACATCTCCTGGGCAACGTAATTTAAAAAAAAGAATAGCCTATTCCTCTATATCTCATATGGGTTTCATAATTATTGGCATTGGATCTCTAAGCGATACGGGACTTAATGGAGCCATTTTACAAATAATCTCTCATGGATTTATTGGGGCGGCTCTTTTTTTCTTGGCCGGAACGAGTTATGATAGAATACGCCTTCTTTATCTCGATGAAATGGGTGGAATGGCTATCCCCCTTCCAAAATTATTTACGATGTTCAGTATCTTATCGATGGCTTCCCTTGCATTACCGGGCCTGAGCGGTTTTGTTGCCGAATTATTAGTATTTTTTGGAATAATTACCAGTCAAAAGTATCTGTTAATGCCAAAAATAATAATTGCTTTTTTAATGGCAATTGGAATGATATTAACTCCTATTTATTCATTATCTATGTTACGCCAAATGTTCTACGGATACAAGCTATTTAATGTTCCAAACTCTTATTTCTTTGATTCTGGTCCGCGAGAGTTATTTGTTTCGATCTCTCTCCTTCTACCAATAATTGGGATTGGTATTTATCCAGATTTCGTTCTGTCATTATCGGTTGACAAAGTGGAAGCTATTATATCTCATTTTATTTTTCGATAGTTTTCAAGAAAAAAGAATAAATGGAAAAGGAATCCTATTAGTTTTAATATTGTTCGGTGTACAATGAGAAAGAAGTCCTTTTTCTCTTAAATTCGATTTTCTCTAAAGTTTTCACTTAACTACTTAACTTAAGTAAAAATAATAATAAGAAGGAAAAATGAAGTGGAACCAAATCGATTTGGTCTTTGGGAGAACCATTTGAATCACTACACTACTTGATTCAAATGGTTCGTGCACCTTATACGAAGTTTTCTTATCTTATTAGTATATTCTTACTTATTTTATATTTATACTATATATATTTTGATTCTATCTTATCTATTATATAGAATAGAGATTTTGATTTCTTATTTTATTTAACAAATTTTGACTAAATAGTCGATTTCTTTTTTGTATTTCTAGATATATATCTATTTCATTAAATTATATGTTAATGTGTTAATGTAAATTAAATGAACCATAACTATGTAAGCCTATTCCTAATAAATTGACCCCAAAATAGCATATCCAAATTATAATAAAGCCCAGAAAAGCCACAATTGCGGAATTTACACTTTCCAAATTTGGATTTGTTCGAGTATGTAAATAAATTGCAAACATGGTCCAAGTAATAAATGCCCAAGTTTCTTTTGGATCCCAATTCCAATAGGATCCCCATGCCTCATTAGCCCATACTGCTCCGGAAAGAATACCTATGGTTAAAAAGATAAATCCTAGACTAATAATACGAGAACTCCAATGATCTAATTGTTGAATCAGTTGAGCCTTGTAATAGTTTTTAGAAGAAATAAAAGAAGTGCTTAGTAAAACATTGCTTGGCTCATTCATATATTGGATCTCTACAAATGAAAATGAATCAGTTAAAAATGCTTTCTTTTTACTAATAATTCTTAGAGCTTTTCGAAATGTAATGACTAAGAGAGCTACTGATAATAATGATCCACACAAAAGAGCTGCATAGCCCAATACCATCATACTTACGTGCATCATTAACCATTGGGATTGGAGAGCAGGTACTAATATTTCTGATTGCTGCATTTCACTTAAAAGACCTGAAGTAACAAGGCCCTGGGTAAAAATAGTACTTGACGAGGTTATTGTCCTTAAATAACTTTTCTGTTTTTTAAAATAGGGAACCATATGAATAATCGAGAAACTCCATGACAGAAAAAGTAATGATTCATATAAATTACTTAATGGAAAATGGCCCGAATAAGCCCAACGAGTGACTAATAAGCCTGTTATACATAAAAAAGTTGCTATCACGCCTTTTTCTGACGAATCATATAGTCCTATGATTTCATCGACCGATAAGGTTATCAAAAAAATTGTAATTCCAATTGAAACGAGCGAAAAGGAGATATGAGTTAATATATGTTCTAGAGTAGAAAATATCATAAAAAAGGGGGGGTACTCAATTAGATATAATGAATTCAAATTCAGAATTGAATTCATTATAGGCCTTATTGTATCTCTTTTAGAAGAGCACATGCCGCTACTCGGACTCGAACCGAGATGCTTTTGCACTGCTTCCTAAGAGCAGCGTGTCTACCGATTTCACCATAGCGGCCGGCGTAGTTGAAATAATACTAATCTATTTGTAGATTAATCGTCGAGATTGAAGGAGTCAATTTGATATTTTTTTTTTTAATTGCATATATTATATAGGCTAGAGTCTAACTATATAAACAGAAACTTGGTTGGTTAGTAGTGTATAATTTTTTCTAAATTTTTTATTATATTTTACATTATATTAGTGTCAAAAGTAAATGAATGGGGAAAGTAAGACTCCCCATTCGTAAATAATAAATTACATTCAATTAATAAGGAGTGAAACTTTCTATCTTTTATTTTTTTCGATTTCAAACAAAAAAGTACTATTTTAGGATTAATATTCGTGAATCACGGTTTTGATTATTATTCTTTTTTGTACAAAAAAACTTT